AAAAAAAACGATTCGCAGAGAAGCGAGATATTTGTACTTTAACTGAAACTTATTTTTTTTGAAATATGATTTGAAGTGTATAACAAGGGATGCATTTCTTAAACAAGTATGCAGATAGTTAGAATATCCGACTTCTCTTTTATTGTCGGTTCTATTCGGGACAGCCGAGGTCGTGCTTTATCAAAAGTTCTAGTCAATCCAAAATTGAAGTGAAGTAAGAAAATTTGATGATAATTCCCTATCGACAACATATCTAAAAAATAGATATATGTGTAACAATTTATGTTCTGGGGTTTACATATACTCATATGTTTTGTTATAATTGAAATTGAGAAGGATTTTTTGATTGAAAAAAATCAATACTGATTAGTTCTGTCTCAATTTGTATTTTCTTATGTCATTAGGAAAACACAATTTGGGATTCAAATCCCAGAATCGTTCATGAATTCCAAGAAACAAGAAAGTAAATAGTTAATGGTTCAAATTTGTTGACTGAAAATTCACATTTTATTTTTTAATAGAAAAGCGAGAGAATGTTTTTAGCATTGTGGAGTTTCAGATACTATCCAATCAATCAGGGGATGGATCAAATCCAAAACAAAAGGGCTATTTCTGTTAGGAAAAGTTTTAAGGAAAACAGGAGTCAAAATGCAAGTACAATAAAAATTAAGTAATCCGGGAAAATTTTCCTGCATTTTGGATCATTTTGGCGGCATGGCCGAGTGGTAAGGCGGGGGACTGCAAATCCTTTTTCCCCAGTTCAAATCCGGGTGTCGCCTGATCAACAATAAACTTGAACTCTCTTCTTCTGTTCTGCTGATCTAACTCGAAGAATTCTTCCCTAGTAGAAGCAGAGGAAACAAACTGTTGAGAATTCTAAGCATGTGGTCTGAAGGTTTTCTAAAAAAAAAAGCTTGTGAATCCTCTTTCGCATCTAGGATTCAAGGAAATATTCGGTAGATCGGTAGAGGGGCTATCAAGACTTCACGACTACCTTGTATTCTTGTATTACTAATACTAAGGGAGTGTCTAATGACTATTAATTGAATCAGATTTCCTATCAGGCTCTCCAATCTAATTCAATTATCTAATTCAATTAATAGTTTTGGAAAGGGGCGGAAGTTGCTTTATATACGACGGACTCCCGAGAATCTCTGAGTGTTCAGGTATCTAATCAATATTAGATTAAATGGATAATTTTTCTAGAAAAAGGAGGAAAAATACAGAATTTTTTTCGGCAACCCATAGGAAAACCCCCTGTTTCACAGCGATAATTGGGAAAAAAGGTACCAATTCTATCAAATGTAGAAATAGAGGTCTGTAATAGATAGTGATTTCTCCTTTTCTATTTTTCAAGGTCAACAAAAAAAAACGAATAGGCCTTATTATTCTTATTGGTAATTCTTCCATGTTGCCATTTCTTTGGGCTATTACGACGTATTTTTTCTTGTGTTTAATCTTTCCCGATTAGAAATCATAATTGATTTATTGGATTGGTTTATCAACGGTGTTTGGTCAGAATCCCTTTTTGACTCTCTGCCATTGATTCCACTATTATTAGTGAGGAATAATGGAATAATTCCTTCGTATTTATAGAGATAGGGGACATAATTCACATGGATATAGTAAGTCTCGCTTGGGCTGCTTTAATGGTAGTGTTTACATTTTCCCTTTCACTCGTAGTGTGGGGAAGAAGTGGGCTCTAGAAGTACTACTAATTTAATTGAGCTGAGGAATCAAACCGTATCAATTGTTTTATAGATCATTCTGCGACACGCTTTGAACTATTTCAAATAAAAATCTCTCGATTTCGAATACCGTTGAAGTCCAATGGAGTAATCTATGATATGAATCATATCATACTCTTTCTTTCAATCAAAGAGATATTGCAGCGACTCCTGTGTTTCTATTTAGACAAGAAAGGGATTAAGAGGGTTATAAATTTTAAAAGTCTTCCGAAATTTGCTATTGCAATCAATGGAATGGGCTCTTACTATCTTTATAGATAGATACTGAGGGAGACCGGACCCTTTTTTTTTCGTTACTGTTCAACGAAAAAGTCGTTTTGTTAAGTGTATACGCACTTTCTATGAGAAATGAAATAGAGATAGTGGTTGTCTAAGAAAGACTATGCAACAATAAGATCTTGCCTTGGGCGAGTCACATATTGAGCATTTTCCGCTTGGTTTTTAGAAAGGCTATTTATGCTTTATCGACTTATTTCATATAATGTTTCGGGCGTTAAAAATCGGTTAGGTTTCCTCTTAGTTATTAGTAAAACTTATTAGTAAAAGTAAAGAAATTAGAATCCTAAGATAAGATTATTTCAGATTGATCGGAACAAATCGATATAGCAAATTGGGTTTATGTCAATTCCATACAATATATGGAATTCATATACATAGAGATATGAAAAGAATATTGTAGGTTGATCTACAGAAACTTAAGTTATTCTATTTACTAAGAGATAGATAGTATGTATGGGAAGAAAGAAATAGATGAATCTTTCTTCCCATACATACATAGAATTGCCTATTCTAGTCCGCTCATTTCATTTAAGTTAAAACGAAAAATTAGAATCCTTTTAATTTGACTTCGCAAATTCTTGATAAGAACTCAGAAGGAAAGTTTCATTCAAATGAATTTTGAAATTCAATTGAATTAATCATTTTGACTGACTGTTTTTACGTAAATGATAAGTAGAAAAGCGGTAGGAACTAGAATGAATAATGCAGTAGCAATAAATGCAAGAATATTTACTTCCATAATCTCATCGGTTTTTTTACTTCGCAATAACTCGGGATTTAATCCCCTAGAGATGAAAAATCTTTCGTCTGTAAATTCAATGACTGAATTATCTCTCGATGCTATTGAATCGGATCAATATCATGAATAACAATATCTGATCTATCAAATCAATTCGTCGTCGAGACTTGAATAGTATAACATAGGAAATTCTTTTATCCATACCAATCCAAATCAGGATTCCTGACTCAATCAATCCTAAATTCTTTTAGTTATTATCCATTTCCTTATTTTTTTCACCTACCTTGTGCCTTCCTTGTACAATCATCTGATGAAGGATCGTCAGATTGCCTTTCCACTTCGATTAGTCACATAGTTACAAACCTAAACATAAACAAACAATAAAAGTGAAATGGAAAAAAAGAGTTAAGTTGTAAACTCCCCTTTTACTGTGATTTTTTGGAAGATAAAGAGTTTTGATAAAGATGAGGCCGTACAAAAGATCTAATATTCATCAAATGAACTATTTTTGGGGTGGGGATTTCTTTGATGTACTCTCAAAATTCAAACAAAATGGAAAAATAGGAAAGAAATGGAAATGAAAGTATGCCCCCCGACACCCTTTACTAGTTTATAGTAAAGGGAAAAATGAATTGATGCATTTATTGGATAGTGGATCCGTCGGGACTGGCGGGGCTCGAACCCGCAGCTTCCGCCTTGACAGGGCGGTGCTCTGACCAATTGAACTACAATCCCGGGGAAATAAGGGATCTCGGGATAGATTTGCAAATTATTGGGCCGAGCTGGATTTGAACCAGCGTAGACATATTGCCAACGAATTTACAGTCCGTCCCCATTAACCACTCGGGCATCGACCCAGGAAGAATCAATTTGAGGCTTATTGGTAATCCATGATCAACTTCCTTTCGTAGTACCCTACCCCCAGGGGAATTCGAATCCCCGCTGCCTCCTTGAAAGAGAGATGTCCTAAACCGCTAGACGATGGGGGCCGACTTGTCTAACCGCCCTCATACTATCATCATAGTATGATCAGTTTTTTGAAATTGTCAATATAACGGAATGATTAGATCTGAAGGATCTTTCTGTTTTTCAGAATTGTATAGAATTTTTGTTTTGGATTCGTCATTCATGAATGGTTCATTAGAATTTCCATTCTCTATATAAATCTACGAAAATATATCTAGTAAGCGGGATCACGAAGTTATCAAAATTTGATCTAAGACTTTAGTCCAATATAATCTATTTATCACATGATTTGATGAAATCTCTTGAAATTTTTTTCTGTCGAATTGGCAAGTGTACATGTCTGTTATGTATAAGTCAAGTGAATTTTTTTTTTGATAAAGATCATCTCAATAAAAGAAATTAGGGCCGGTTGTGAAACACCTCATTTTACCCTAGACTTGCTAGGTAAATCCAGTTGATTATTTTAAAAACAGACGCTGGCCACTATAGGTCTACTGCATATACTTATATATATAATGTGGATATAGAAATTTGATCTACCTAGTAACTAGTTCGGGAATTAAATCAAATAAGCCCTTTTAACTCAGTGGTAGAGTAACGCCATGGTAAGGCGTAAGTCATCGGTTCAAATCCGATAAGGGGCTTTGATTTTTTTTGATTTTTTTTTTCATAAAAGTCCAATCATAGTATTCAGAAATAGCTCTATTTTTTGGATTTTTGTTGTGGAATACAAAAGGAATTAACCGAATAATACGTTCTCCTTATACTGAGTTAGAGTATAGTAGGTCTAGTTAGAAAGTGGAACGTTTACTAGATCAATTTTCATGATTAGGAATAATCATAAGTCGACTCTTGAATCATCAAAGATCCCTAAATTTCCATTATCCCAATGAAACCTATTGGAAAGATTCGAAATCAACAAAAAAAAGTAAGTGGACCTGACCCATTTCATTATGACTTTATGCGCTATTCTGATATTAAAATTCGATGGAGATGAAATTTGAATTAGAACAGTTGACCTCCTTCCTTTTTTAAATTTCATTTCTTTGGACTTCGAAAGAATTTGTCGATATTTAGATTCAATCTTCTTGTTCCTAGATTTTCGATGGGAATAAATTGTTATTTCCTTCCTGTACAGAGAAACCTTTTTTCTAAGTCACAAGATAAGAACCATTTCCAATATCTTTCTTTGATTCCAGATCAAGATGAATTTATATCGAAATCTATTTAGATGTATAGCCATCCGATCGCGGCGTCATTACCATATA